GTTAAAAATTCATACAAATCCGCAGAATTTTGTTCATTTTCATGCAAAAGGTTAAAAGACGAAGTTAAAAGTTTTGACAATATATCCAACTTGATTTCTTCTTGATTGAATTGATTGAAAGGAATTCCTACGGCTCCAATAAATAAAGAAAATAGTACGAAGACAAGCATAGGAAATAACATAGTATTATCGGATTCCCTTGGGTAGAAAAAAAGACTTTTAGTGTTACTATTAGGAATAGTAATAAAGGGCCATGTCATATTTCTTACATTAACATCAATTTTATATGTGTTCTTCCAAAAAAAAGAAGTCCGGTCATTATTATTAATTGGTAATAAAGGTAATAAACTAAAATTTTTGTTAAATGTTTTTAATCCTTCTTTACCCCATAAAGATATTGAATAAAATGAACTGTTTTTTTTCCCGTTGTAATTTTTAAAATTAAGATTTAAATATCCTTCAAAAATAAGTAAATAAATCCGAAACATATAAAATGCAGTTAATCCCGCAGTGAACCAAGCTATTATTGCGAAACTAAGTGAATACAACCAACTATCATTAAGAATTTCATCTTTGGACCAAAAACAGGCGAAGGGTGGAATACCACAAAGAGAAAATGTTCCTAATAAAAAAGAAGTTTTTGTAATTGGAATATGTTTTGTTAAACCACCCATAAGAACCATATTTTGACTCTTATCTGGAGAATAACCAACAATAGCTTCCATTGAATGAATAATAGATCCAGACCCTAAAAACAACAATGCTTTCGAATAGGCATGAGTAATCAAATGAAATAAAGCACCTCGATAAGACCCCATACCTAGAGCTAACATCATATAACCCAATTGAGACATTGTAGAATAAGCTAAACCTCTCTTAATATCTTTTTGAGCAAGAACTAAAGTAGCTCCTAAAAAGACTGTGATTATGCCTATCAAAGCTATTAAATTCATTATGTAAGGTATGACTAGGAAAAGAGTAAAAAGTCGAGCTACAAGAAAAATTCCCGCCGCTACCATAGTAGCAGCATGTATCATAGCCGAAATCGGAGTAGGGCCTTCCATGGCATCGGGCAACCATACATGAAGAGGAAATTGTGCTGATTTAGCAATTGCACCGGAAAATAAGAAAAAGGTACACAAAGTAACGAATACAAGATTAACTTGATTATTAGAAATCAAGTTAGTGACTATTTTGAACAAATCTCGAAATTCGAAGCTGCCCGTTATCCAATAAAGACCAATAATTCCTAATAATAAACCAAAATCCCCTATACGATTAGTTACAAATGCTTTTTGACAAGCATTCGATGCACTAGGTCGTGTGAACCAAAAACCTATTAAAAGATAAGAACACATTCCAACTAATTCCCAAAAAATATAAATTTGTAGCAAATTCGAACTAGTAACTAATCCCAACATTGAAGTATTGAAAAAACTCATATAAGCAAAAAATCTCAAATAGCTTTGATCATGAGACATATAATTATCACTATAAAAAAGAACCATAATTCCAACTGTAATAATTAATATTAAAAAAATAGAAGTAAGTGGGTCAATCAAGTGTCCGAACTCTAAAGAAAAATCATTATTAATGGTCCATGACCATATATGTTGATAAATAAAACTGCTATTTATTTGCTGAATAGACAGATCGAGTGAAAAAATCATAACTATACTTAACAATAAAAGACTTGGAAAAGCCCACATACGACGAAGTTTTTTTGTTGTCACCGGAAAAAGGAGAAGTCCTGTTCCTATTAACATAGGGACTGGGAATGTAAGGAAAGGTATGATCCATGAATATTGATATATATGTTCCATAACAAAAACTTTTTTAATTACTAATTAATTATTTCGTGTTTCTGATTTATCAGCTCTTATATCTTTTTATTTTAAATCAGTCAATAAAGAAAATAAATGAAAAAGAAAAAATACAAAGTATATAAAAATGAAATCCAATTTTATATTTATATTTTTAATTTTTATCAATTAAAAAAAAAATTCACATATTCAAATCAAAAAGTTCGAATTCGTCAAATAAAGATACTACTGAAAATAAAAAAATACTTATTCTAACTAACTAGAAAGCCATTATTATTCAAAAAATTACTTAAAATTTTTAATTAAAAATTAAAAATTTTTATCTACATAGAGAAAGGTTAAAGAATTCTAAAAAAAGTGGTTTATTAAATTTTGATAGTGATAGTAATAATAAAAAAAGCTAATTTTAACAGAAGCACGAATAATGTTAGCAGATCCTTACTGGATTCAATAAAATAATTATTTTATTTGTTTATTTATTCAGAACCATTTCACAACCATTAACTAGTACCTTTTGAAATGGAGTTATTTTTTTTCATTATGTTTCGAAAAAAGACTGTTATATTTGACACTTTTCTTTTATATTTTCCATAGGTATAAAGTAAAGAATTATTCAATTTTTTTTTTTTATTTTAACAAATTAATTAATAGTCTCATTTTTATTTTCAAATTTAATTTGAATTAGATATACTTTTTCGTTGAGTTTGACAAATTATACGAAAAAAAAGTTAAAGGTTTTTAAATATAATTATAAAATATTCGGCTAACTAACAATTTCAGGATAAAAAAAATTTAGGTTCTTAAACTTTATTGATGTATTTTTTTATATATTTAATATGATGAAAAAAGATAGAAATAAGTCGGATAGGCTTTTTTGATGAAAAGAGTATAATTTTCAGATTTAATATATAGAGTAAGGAAGCGAATAGTAAAAATCTATTAAAAAAAAAAGAAGCTTTCGGATAAAGTAAAGACAATTTTTTTTTAAGTACGTAGCAGAACTAGAAATTTTGTTGTTATATGATATAATATCTAATGATGTTTCGAAATCCTAACTCAAACTCTTTACACAATAAAAAACTAAGCAATAAAATATTTCGATAAATCTATTGAATGTAATAAATATTTGAATTGGAATTCATAAAATTTGATTTGTTTTTATTTAAGAATAAAAATTTCGTCATGAATTTTAATATTTCGTAAAAAGTAAAGTATTGCCTCAAAGCTCGACGATTAAATAAAAAGTGATTATTATAATTTCAAGCAAGCCGCTATGGTGAAATTGGTAGACACGCTGCTCTTAGGAAGCAGTGCTAGAGCATCTCGGTTCGAGTCCGAGTAGCGGTATTAGATCCTGTAATTTTCAAAAGGATACAATATATCCTATAATGACTTTACTTCCTAATTTCAATTATATATACGAAAATAGGAACCCCCATAACTTTTTTATTTTATTTTTTACTTTATGATAGTTTCGGCTTTAGAGCATATATTAACTCATATATCTTTTTCAGTCGTGTCAATTGTAATTACAATTCATTTGATAACCTTATTGGTCGATGAATTCGTAGAACTCTATGATTCGTCAGAAAAAGGCATGATAACTACTGTTTTCTGTATAACAGGATTATTAGTTACTCGTTGGTTTTTTGGTGGACATTTACCATTAAGTGATTTATATGAATCATTAATCTTTCTTTCATGGGCATTTTCTGCTATTCATATAGTTCCGTATTTTAAAAAATATAAAAATTATTTAAGCGCAATAACCGCGCCAAGTACTCTTTTTACTCAAGGGTTTGCCACTTCAGGTCTTTTAAAAGGCATGCATCAATCAGAAATGTTAGTGCCCGCTCTTCAATCCCAGTGGTTAATGATGCACGTAAGTATGATGATATTGGGCTATGCAGCTCTTTTGTGTGGATCATTATTATCAGTAGCATTTCTAGTCATCAGATTTCAAAAAATCATAAGAATTTTTGATAAAAGCAATAATTTATTACCCGATTCATTTTACTTTAATGAGATACAATATATAACGAACCGAAAAAATGTTTTAAGAAATATTTCCGTTCTTTCGTCTAAGAATTATTATAGGTTTCAATTGATTCAACAATTAGATGACTGGAGTTATCGGATTATAAGTATAGGATTTATTTTTTTAACTATAGGTATTCTTTCGGGAGCAGTCTGGGCTAATGAAGCATGGGGATCATATTGGAATTGGGACCCAAAGGAAACTTGGGCGTTTATTACATGGACCATATTCGCGATTTTTTTTCATACTCGAACAAATAAAAATTTTGAGGGTTTAAATTCGGCAATTGTCGCTTCTAGCGGTTTTATTATAATTTGGATATGCTATTTTGGAGTGAATTTATTAGGAATAGGACTACATAGTTATGGTTCATTTACATTAACAATTACCACTTGAAGAAAGAGTCTGACGAATGCAACTCTCTAGGACAGCAAAATATAGAGACAAAAAGCTTCAGGTAAGCTGTTGAGAACTTTTTGAATCAACTAGTATGGTAATTCAAAAAGTTCTCAAAAATGCCAAAAATTTTTGCTTAGAATTCATTTTTTGTTAATTAAAATTCAAGATTTAAGAGAGTAAAAAAGAAGTTTTTTCATTGTGTAACCTAATAATTTTTTATTTTTGAAAATCAAAAATCATAGGATTTTTTTTTTTAGAAAAACTATCTATAAAAATAATTAGATAGAATAGCTTCGACTCTGTCAATTGATAATGAGAAAACGAAATCCGGATAAATACCAATACTTATTACAGGCAGAAGGATAGAGATCGAAACAAATAATTCCCGAGGTCCAGAATCAAAAAAATAAGAATTTGGAGCATTAAACAGTTTGTATCCATAGAACATCTGTCGTAACATAGATAATAAATAAATAGGAGTTAATATCATTCCAACTGCCATTACGATAGTAATTAATATTTTTGTCGTTAAAAGGTATTTTTGGCCACTAATTAGTCCAAAAAAGACTATCAATTCCGCAAAAAAACCACTCATGCCCGGTAATGCAAGGGAAGCTAGTGATAAAATACTGAAGGTCGTGAATAGTTTTGGCATTAAGGGAGCCATTCCGCCCATTTCGTCAAGATAAAGACGACGTATTCTATCATAACCAGTTCCTGCCAAGAAAAAGAGTGCAGCACCAATAAATCCATGGGATAGAATTTGTAAAATAGCTCCATTGAGTCCCATATCACTTATAGAGCAAATTCCTATAATTATGAAACCCATATGAGATACAGAAGAATAGGCTATTCTTTTTTTTAAATTTCGTTGACCAGGAGATGTTGAAGCTGCATAGATTATTTGCATTACGCCTATTATTATCAACCAGGGGGAGAAGATAGAATGAGCATGAGTTAATAATTCCATATTGATTCGAATCAATCCATACGCCCCCATCTTTAATAGGATTCCGGCTAGAAGCATACAAGTACTGTAATGTGCTTCCCCATGAGTGTCTGGTAACCATGTATGTAAGGGTATAATCGGTGATTTGACAGCAAAAGCAATAAGAAATCCAATATAGAAAAATATTTCTAGTCCCACAGGATATGATTGATTGGCTGATGTTTCAAAATTAAATGTTGGTTCATTAGAACCATATAAAGCGATACCTAAAGTTCCCATTAATAAAAAAACCGAACCGCCTGCAGTATACAAAATAAACTTTGTAGCTGAATACAGACGTTTCTTTCCCCCCCACATGGAAAGAAGTAGATAGACGGGAAGTAATTCTAACTCCCACATGATAAAAAAAAGTAAAAGATCTTGAGATGAAAATAATCCTATTTGAGCACTATACATTGCCAACATCAGAAAATTGAATAATCGAGAATCCCGAGTAATTGGCCAAGCCGCTAAAGTCGCTAAAGTGGTGATAAATCCTGTCAGTAAAATAGGTCCTAAAGAAAATCCATCTATTCCCAATCTCCAGTATAAATCAAAAAACGGGATCCATTTATAATCTTCTGCTAATTGGATTAATGGGTCCTCAAATTGAAAATAATAAGAGAACGCATAAGTTATTAAAAGGAGCTCTACTATACATATATATAAAGTATACCACCTAATTACCTTATTTCCTCTATGAGGGAAAAAGAAAATTAATAAACCCGCCGCTATCGGTAAAACTACAAATATTGTTAACCAAGGAAAAGAATTCGTGGTAAAGACAAGATACGCTTAGACTGGAAAAACCCGTGCTAGAAAAAATTTTTTCGAGTACGGGTTTTTGTCGGTAAACAAAAAAGCAAATGTATTCAAGTGGGGTTTTCTGGAAACTATCAATAAGCTAGACCCATGCTTCGAGTTGTTTCATGCCATAAATAAACTCGAACACTCAAGAAATCTGTTGGACAAGCGGATTCACATCTTTTACAACCGACACAATCCTCTGTTCTTGGAGCGGAAGCAATTTGTTTGGATTTACACCCATCCCAAGGTATCATTTCTAATACATCCGTGGGACAGGCTCGGACACATTGAGTACACCCTATACATGTATCATAAATTTTTACTGAATGTGACATTGGATTAAAAATTTTTTTAACGTCATAAAATTTCAATCTAGTAAATTTCTAAATGAATCAACATATATTTAGAAACCAGACGAATCAATGATTTACCAGAAATTTTATCAATTCTGGATCAACTTCTGAGATAGAGCCAAGATATTTTAATTTCTTACGTTTTCACAAACATGATCAGACAACTTAGATATCATACATACCAACTCAAATTAATAAATATGAAAATTATATTCTATAACAATTAATACTACTTATTCAACAAATTCGATTGATTGATACAGGTGGATTTTCTGTTACGATAAATTGACGAAACAATAGCCGGTCCAATAGCTGCTTCAGCGGCTGCGATAGCTATAACAAAAATTGAAAAAATATTTCCTTTTAGTTGGCGACTATCAAAAAAATCAGAAAATGTTACGAAATTTATATTAACAGCATTCAGTATAAGTTCAAGACACATAAGGGCTCTAACCATATTTCGACTCGTGATTAATCCATAGATACCGATAGAAAATAAAAAGGCACTCAAAATAAGTACATGCTCGAGCATCATTGACCAACTCCTTATCAATTTTTCAATTTCGATTTATTTCAATATGAACAACAATTCCACCTGAGATTGACTCGAATTAAGAATATCATAAGTACTGAACAAATAAATATATGGATAATAGATCAAATAAAAGAATTTATACATTTATACATAAATAATCTTTATAAATAATCTTTAAATAAAATTGAAGGAAAAGAGATGTGATAACATAGAAAACAGTTTTAATTTTGATTTCGATTATTAATTCGAAAAATTTCTTACTGACGAGCCACAGCAATCGCACCTATCAAAGCAACTAAAAGAATTATTGAAATGAATTCAAATGGAAGAAAAAAATCTCTTGCTAAATGAATTCCAATTTGTTGACCATTACTTATCAAATCTTGTTCTATAATCTGATTTTTTGTTGTAGTCCAAATAATTCCGTACCATGACGTATCGGGAATAATAGTAATTAGTGAAACAAAAATACTTGTACAAATTAAGGAAGTAACCCCATTTCCAACAGTCCAAAGATTAAAATCTTTGTAATATTCTGAACCATTCATGAACATTACGGCAAATATAATTAAAACATTTATAGCTCCCACATAAATAAGGAGCTGCGCAGCAGCTACAAAATGAGAGTTTGATAAAATATAAACTAAAGATATACAAACAAGAACGAATCCTAATGAAAAGGCAGAATAAATTGGGTTGGTAAATAATACTACCCCTAAACCTCCTAATATAAGACCTAATCCCAGAAAGACTAAAAGAAAATCATGTATTAGTCCAGGTGAATCCATTGCACGTAAAATAAGAAATAAAAAAATTGAATTGTTTTTTCATGACCTTATTGACTATTGACTTGACCAGGAAAAACTTTTTTATATTTTATATTTTGATTATTTTTTATTTTATTATTATAATTATTATTATATATAATTATTATTATAGGCTTCTTAATTTAAAATTCGAGGGGGTCTAAATAATTACTATATTTACAACTATTGAACTAATTTCATTCTTTCTTGAATTTCTTGAAAAAGAAAAGGCATTCAAATTTTATTCTCGAAAGAATTTTGGATAGAATTGTAGATATCTTAATAGATTGTCAATCCAAATTAAATTTCGATGCAATTTTCTCATCAATCAAATTAATAGTTGGAATTTCGAATTTTTGTAGTCATTGACTAATAAAATGAAAGAAAACCCCTTCTATATTTTTAGATCAAAACGGAACTTTCCTTTTTTTAGTTTAATAATTGTATTTTTAAATCAATCAAAGTGGTTTATCCATTTTTTTTTTTAGTTGAATTTAAAATTGTTCGAATCGTATAATCGTCAACTACTGATATTGGTAAACGACCCAAAGCAATTTGATTATAATTCAATTCATGACGATCATAAGTAGAAAGCTCATATTCTTCCGTCATTGATAAACAATTTGTTGGACAATACTCAACACAGTTGCCGCAAAATATACAGATTCCGAAATCAATACTGTAATTAAGCAACCGTTTCTTTCGAATGTCAGTTTCCAATTTCCAATCAACAACAGGCAGATCTATAGGGCATACACGAACACATACTTCACAAGCAATGCATTTATCAAATTCGAAATGGATTCGACCGCGGAAACGCTCCGATGTAATTAATTTTTCATAAGGATATTGAATAGTTACAGGTAAACGATTTGCATGGGATAAGGTAATCATGAAACTTTGACCAATGTACCTTGTGGCTCGTATGGTTTGTTGCCCATAATTCATGAACCCAGTTACCATGGGAAACATAGCGTAAATTTTTATGAATAATTTGATTTTTTTTCTCTTGTTTGAGTTGAAGACAAATCATAATATTCTTTTCTTATAGTTTTCTTTATTATTATTAATTAATTATTAATTAATATTTAATATTAGAATTTTTATAATTTTTTTTATTTTTTTTTTTTTATAGTGAAAGGAGTTGGAAAGAGGTTGTTAATAATAGATTACCGAGGGAAATTGGTAAAAGAAATTTCCATCCAAGATTTAAAAGTTGGTCCATTCGTAGTCTAGGTAAAGTCCATCTTGTTGTGATAGGAATGAACAAGAACAAATAAGTTTTAACCAATGTAATAAAGATACCAATTGTTGGTCCAACGACTCCGCTTATGTTATTTATTTCAAAAAACTCATGAACAAATATATACGGAATACAGATATTCCAACCGCCCAAGTAAAGAACTGTTACAAATAATGAAGAAACTAATAAGTTTAAATAGGAAGCAATATAAAATAAACCAAATTTAATACCCGAATATTCCGTTTGATAACCTGCTACTAATTCTTCTTCTGCTTCTGGCAAATCAAAAGGTAATCTTTCACATTCTGCTAGAGAAGAAATAAAAAAAATAAAAAATCCTATCGGTTGACGCCACAAATTCCACCCCCAAAAACCAGATTTTGCTTGTGCCTCAACTATATCAACTGTACTTGAACTGTTAGATAATCATAGTCGGTGATAACATCACTGTTCTCATCGCTATTCCAGAACCGTACATGAGATTCTTACCTCATACGGCTCCTCGAAGTCCAAAAATAAATTTAAGGAACAGATCAATTGTATTATTTATTTTGATATATTTGTAGAATAGAGCGGATCAAAATAAGATAAAATCTATCGACGTTCCAAAATTCGAGCAATGAAATTCTATCTGTTAGAATACTAAAAATACAAAATTACTTCGGAATTGATCTCATCCTTTACCTTTTATAATTTCAATTTTTCTTTCTTGAGTAATAACTTTAATCCTTCAATAAAATACTCTTTGTAAAATTCCTTGTTAAAATACCAAATAGATATTTCAACCTATCATTTTCTATTACGAGACCAAATTATGACACGAATTCTATCTCTAGGAATATCCATATAGGAGAAAAGAATAAAAAAAAAGGATTTTTCTTTTTTTTCTATTGTAATTATTGTAATTCGATTCTTTTTTTTGCCTTCTTATTCTTCTTTCTGAAAAAACGAAACGACAAGGGGGTTAAAAAAAAGGAAAGGATTATTTCGTTCCGGATAGTCAGTTCTTTAATTGTTGGGTAGGAGCATACTCTGAATTGGAATCATGGGGAGCACTGCTTGATCATTTCTACGAACTTAAAGCCCCGATTAATATACTTTTTGTCGAAATAGTTTTTTCGAAAATTTTAAAAATCTCTATTACTAATCCTTTGTGTATCTTCGTGTTCCTAACCATCCACTCATTTTTGCTCAATCACCTGTTAGCATTAGGGTAATACCTATGGAAAATACCTATAAATAAAATAATAGTGAAAACTCCATAAATTTTATTTTTTGAGCCCGCTTCAAGTTAGGATGACTAATCAACCAATTTCGGGGCAAATGGTCTTCTTTTTTTATGTTTATTTCTGTTTTCCTTTTTATTCTTGTACCTAGGAAATGAGTCTCAATTTTTTTACTGCAAATTTCGAAGTTGTTTTTTTTTTTTCACTCATATAACTATCCAATTTAGTTCATGAACCAAATTGATGAATAAAAAATGAAGATATCTATTCAATTCATTTAACTTTCTTTCTAAAAATAATAGCGAGAAATTTCTGTTTCAACGAGTCGCACGTAGAGATATGGCTAACATACAAATAGTTAAAGGTATTTCATAACTAATCGATTGAGCAGCAGCTCGTAGACCACCTAAAAAGGAATATTTATTATTTGATCCATATCCTGACATAAGAAGTCCAACGGGAGCAATACTTGAAATGGCAATCCATAAAAAAACACCAATATTTATATCGGTTAAAACAAAGTGATAGCCAAAAGGAATTACTGAATAGCTTAATAGAGTTGATATAACTGCTATAGATGGTCCAATACTGAATAAATGAGTATCCCCCCTAGATGGAAAAAGATTCTCTTTGAAAAGTAGTTTTGTCCCATCCGCTAGAGCTTGAAGAACTCCTAAAGGACCTCCATATTCGGGTCCAATGCGTTGTTGTATACCTGCGGATATTTCTCTTTCTAACCATACAATTACTAGTATGCTTAGTGTGATTGCCAATACAAGAGTCAAAATAGGAACAAACTCCCATATAATTCCATAGACTTCGTTTAAGGATTCTAAGCTAGCAAAAGAATGGATAGCTTGTACTTCTGTTGTATCAATTATCATTTCAACGATCAACTTCTCCCATAATGATATCTATACTACCTAGTATTGTCATAATATCAGCCAATTTCATTCTTTTAACTAATTCAGGAAGAATTTGCAAATTGATAAAACCTGGTGGTCGAATTTTCCATCTCCAAGGAAACCCGCTCTGATCCCCTATCAGAAAAATTCCCAATTCTCCTTTTGGGGCTTCCACTCTGACATAAAGTTCTTGTTTCGGTAATTCAAAAGTAGGAGAAGTTTTTTTACTAATGAATCGATATTCGAAATCGTTCCATTCCGGATCCTTTTCTCTATCAAAATCAAAGCGTCGGGTTTCTAAATTCTCATAGGGCCCCCCTGGAATTCCTTCAAGAGCCTGTTGAATAATTTTTATAGATTCCAGCATTTCACCAATTCGGACTAAATAACGAGCTAATGAATCTCCTTCTTTTTGCCACTGGACTTCCCAATCAAATTCGTCGTAAGACTCATAATGATCAACTTTACGAAGATCCCATTGTACTCCGGAAGCTCGTAACATTGGTCCCGATAACCCCCAATTTATTGCTTCCTCTGCACCAACAATACCTACTCCTTCAACTCGTTCTAAAAAAATAGGATTTCGTGTAATAAGTTTTTGATATTCAACAACTCCTGTTAAAAAATAATCGCAAAAATCCAAGCATTTATCTATCCAACCATGAGGTAGATCAGCCCCTACCCCCCCGATACGAAAATAATTATGCATCATTCTCATACCAGTGGCAGCTTCAAATAAATCATATATTAACTCTCTCTCTCTAAAAATATAGAAGAAAGGAGTCTGTGTACCAATATCTGCCATAAAAGGCCCAAGCCATAACAAATGAGAAGCTATACGACTTAATTCCAACATAATTACTCTAATATAGCCAGCCCTTTTTGGCACTTGAATATTTCCTAACAGTTCTGGACCATTTACTGTTATTGCTTCTGTGAACATAGTAGCCAAATAATCCCATCGTGTTACATAGGGCAAATACTGTATAATTGTTCGATTTTCTGCAATTTTTTCCATTCCTCTGTGTAAATAACCTAATATTGGTTCACAATCAATAACATCCTCACCGTCTAGAGTAATGATGAGTCGAAGAACACCGTGCATCGATGGGTGGTGGGGACCCATATTCACTATCATAAGGTCTTTTCGTTTAGCTGGTATATTCATAGGAGTTTCCTCGATCCATTCCACGAGTTACTGAAAACAAAAAGAAGTTCATCTCAAGATCTAATAAATCAAATAATTCAACAAAACTCTTCAAATTAAGAAATTAATGAGTTTTTAACTTCCGAATATCCAACCGACTAATTAATTCTTTATAACGTACTTTATTTTTTTTTTCTAAATACGACAACAGTCGTTGGCGTTTTCCTAAAATTTTCCGCAAACCTCTCTGAGATAAATAGTCTTTTCTATGCAATTCCAAATGTGAAGTAAGTCTTCGTATCTTATTTGTGAAACTTACTATTTGAAATTCAGCGGATCCCTTGTTTTCGTCTTTTTCTTTTTGTGAAATAACTGAAATGAATGAATTTTTTACCATAAAACAAGGACTCCCCCCTTTTTTTAGTTTTAAGTTTAAGATATTTTTTATTGATCAGTAATAATAATAAATTAATAAATGTATTCTATTAATAAATAATGTCAGTTCATCTTAATTTTGTATACACAAAAATCTTTACTTTGTTAGTTTACTTTGTTAGTAATTCAAAATTCTATTTGACAGAATTTTGAATTAATCAATCAAAAATTTGAAGGATTGTCTATTTCGTCGCTTACAAAGAAGAAAAAAATTCTAACTAAAAAAAAGTAAAAAAAAATTCCATTGATTCATTTCATTTCTATTTCTAGATCTAATTCATAGATGATTGAATTATATGTACCCGAATGGAATATGGAGGATAAAAGAATAAGGCGGCTATCTTCTTCGTTTCATCTACTATACCAAATAAGCTATGATATATATAATATATATGAAAAATTCGCCCTTATTAAAATTTCAACCGCGGATATATATATATTCTTAACATACTGAACCGACTGCCATTATTAGTATCGAACCAATATCGATTCATACAAGCTAAATCCTCTAATCGAAAATTGGGCCAAAGAAAAAATTTCGATTTAATTAATTTATTTTTTTCTCCCCAAAAACGTTTGGTTTTCTCCAAAACGGGACTCCCTTTTTTTATGTTATTACCATTGAAAATTTCTGTATTTCTATGAATATCGTTTTTATTTTTAAAATTGAAAGAAATTCGAATTCTTAATTCTCTACGACGTTTAGGGGATAAAATATTTTCAGGAACAAGTAAATCATAATCATTTTTTTCTCTATTTCCAATTATCTTGGAATGTCTTTCATCGTTAAAAGTCTTTTTATTTTTATCAACATAGAATTTTTCTCTATATTTTTTATTAATTTGTTCTTTGTTCTTATGAACTAATAAGATACCCACCATTTGATACAAAATAAATTGTCCATCAGTTTTTATCGACAGACGAATAGGTTCGATAATCAATATTCTCTTTTTCATCAATTCTGTAAGAGTTACATCTTTCTGAACCATCAGAATATTCAGATTTAGTTCGTTCCTTTGAATAGCCGATATAATAATTTCTCGTGGATTTGTTAGTCTAAGTAGGAAACAAGATGTTTTGATATTATCAATTATTTTTTGATTTAAAGAAACATTCCATCTTAATTGAAAACATAAATACTCTTTTAGGAAGAAATCAAGCTCTACTTCTGTATGACTTTTGTTTTGCTTTTTATTTCTATGTTTTGTCATATCTAATCCCATATAATCGTCGTCAATATCTTTTTCTTCATTATTTTGATTCTCTAATTCAATAATTTTGTTTTTATTCGATGATATAGATATAAGAAGGTGGCCTTTTTTATTCCCGTTGATTTTCTTATTTTTACTAATATTTTTATTTCTATGAAAATTTAAAAGAAGAAATTGAATCGGTATTGTCCATGGTTTTTTCTTATATGTGTTGTAAAGTATCACAAATTTTCGAAAGAACCAAACTTCAAAATTCAATATGAGACTTTTTTGTATTTCTTTATTCATTCCCATCCAATCAAAAAAAAAGGGGGTTTGCTTAGATGCATTAATTTCTTGATCTTGGTAAATTGGAACAAAAGAATTTTTTTTCTTATCAATTTTAGCAATTATTTGATATTTATTAGTTGGAGTTTTAGTCTTTTTTTTATCTTTGCTTCCGGTATCGATCCAGGACTCAATATCGACCCTCTTTCTAAGACAAAAATGGATAATTCGCCAATCAAAATATTTTCGGTTTGGACTTTTCTCGATATCGATAATATCATTTTCCGCTAGATAATTAGTCATAGGAATACCTTCTAAGATATCAAATAATTTTCTTTTATTTGTGTTGGAATTATAAAGAATCGTTTCTTTATTAGTTGGTGATTCATAAATAGAAAAGTCCGTCTTTTTTTCATAATTAATAGATTTAGATGATAAAAGACTATATTTAGCGTGTTTTTTTTTTTTTAAATTATTCTTTTGCTGTTGATTCGAAAATAAGTTTACCTCAAATTTTTTGTCATAATGAATGAATTGGTCTTGTTCATTTAAATTCCATTTGCTTAATTTTTTATTTTCAGCCATATGGTGTTGATAGATTCTATTTCTCCATTTTTCTGGCATTAATCTAGACCATCTAAGCTGAGATAAATCATATTTATATTGATAATGACTTCTTAACCAGTTTTTCCGTTGATTCATTAAAGAAAAAAAATTGATAAATTTTTTTTCTTTTAATTTCGAATTAAATAATCCTTGGTCTATAAAATAATCTTTTATTTCATTCTTAAGAAAAAGGTTCTGGTATTCAAAGATTGATCTTAATTTATATAAGTTAAGAATTTTTCTTTGTGATAGTTTGTAAAATACATAGGCTTGTGATAAGAAAGATATATCACAAAAAATTTTTGAATTCTTATTAATAACAGCGATATCTCTTGACTTTTTTATAATCGAAATAAAGTGAAATTTATTTTTATTTGGTTTATCGATTTTTTTTTTATTTGATTCATTATTGGAAATGTATTTAGTAATAATCTTTTTTATTGATTCAAGAAAAAGCTGTGCATTGAGCCTTGGAATATTAATGATACTTAAAAAGATATCTATGTATATATTTTCAATCAAAATTTTTATAAAAAAGTAAAATTTACGTGATAATTGAGCATTTTTTTTTTTTAATATGTATGAAATTTTGTTTGATGAGTTGAATTTTTTAACATTAGAACTTCTTTTTATTTTTTTAAGACTAATAGTTTTTTCTGAAGTTCGATTTTTTTTGTTCTTTTCTTTTATAATTTTTTCTATTTGATTTAGAATTATCTTTCTTCTAGCCGAAAGATCTTTCATTTTTTTTTCTATCAGTGAATAATTTGTACACGGTATAGGTCGAATTCGAGTGGACAATTTCGAAACCATATGATGGTTGTTATTGATTATCGAATCTTTTTTTTTTTTATTTTCATTTAATTCATCTATTTCTCTAAATTCCGATAAAAAATTTTTATTTATTTTTGATTTTGAAAGTTTCTTTATTGTTTTTTGTCGAAAAAAAATGTTTTTGATGAACCAGTAGTTTTTTTCTTTTGATGAATTTTGAAATAATTTTTTTCTTTCTTCTAAAATTGGTATAACTTGAAAACCATTTTTTGTTCTCTTTCTAATTTTTTTTTTAAGTTTTTTAAAGATGGGTTTAAAAATTGAAAGCCGTTTTTGGGGAGAACCAAAAGGAAATTCCGTTTCCATTCCCCAAACTGTTAAAAAACAAAAATCCTTTTCTTGTACTTTCTTTTTTTTTTTACTTTTAGAAGTATAAGGGAATTTTAACTTAGATCTGTGCCAAGGTTTTAAACGAAAAGGAAATAGGATCTTTATTTGAATCCCACTTGTTAACCAATTTTTCGGAAATTGTTTTTCTGAGATCTGAACTCCATTATAGGTACATTTAACATGCATCTCTCTACCCCAATTCTTTAAATCGTCGGACCATTCGGGAGTTTGAAAAAATAATATACGAATGATATTTTTAGTTATTATTAATGAGGGTAATATAATATATTTTCTAAGAATTGATTGAGTTACTAAAGCACAACCTCTTATTACTTGAGAAAAAAAAAGAGTATCCCAGGTTTCAGCGATTTTTATTCGTGCTTTAGCCTCTCTTTTGTTGTCTTTTCTTTTGTTTTCTTTTCTTTTGTACTCTTCTTTTTTCTTATTTTCTTTTGTTTTTTTCTTTAGATTTATATAAGTAGAATCAAAAATTTTTAATTCTGTGTTTTTATACATACAATTTATAAACATTGTTTTCATCAGTTCAAAAATACCAAAAGACAACAAAAGAGATTTTTTTATTCTATCCAAAAAAATCGGAGAATGCACATTTGCTTGAAACAGTTCAAAAATAGATATTTTACGTCTTTGTGCTCGCATGGATCCTTTTATTATGTCTCGACGAAAGTCCGGTTGTTGTGAATAACGTATCAAAGTTACTTCATCTATGTATATTGGGTCAGAATTCCTTGTATCTTTGGTATTATTGTAAGTATCATTATTTTGTTGATTATTATTTAAAATCATTATATTATCACCAAAAATCATTATAAGTTTGGCTTTTCGTGAACGAATTTCATGATCTTCCGCCAGGTTTTCTTCATCATCCTTGCCCTCTTCTTGTTCCAACTCGTCAATTAATTTGTATGACCATCGAGGAACTTTTTTACGTATTTCTTTTAGTCCAGTCGAATTTTTTATACTTGTTTTTTTTTTTTTATTCGCTATAACTGTATCAAATAACAATTTGAAAAATTTTCTTTGATTTTCTAAATCCATTTTTTCTTGGTTGTGGTTTTCGAAAAAGGAGAGTCCCTTTTCTTCATAAGTAGTAATAAGAAGAATAAGATGAATTTTATTTATACAAAACCTTTTGCTAAAATTTGTTCGTAAAATTTTATTTAGCATTGAGAATGAGAAAAAAAACTGCATTTTTACGCGGTAGGGTCCGCTCAATAAGGGATCATATGTTTGGGGTAAGTACTCTTTTTTTGTTTTATCATTACACAATCTAGTCCTTTTTTCCAGTGTTTTTGTAGCAAGATATCCTTTATCGATAGCTTGGACTCGATTTATAAATTCATTACTTAGATTTTTTTTTTTTTCTTCATTCTTGGAATTCCAACGATTATACAATTCATCAGAGGATAATTTTTGTGTTATGAACAGAGAGATCTTTTCTTGTATCAGTTCAAAAAAAGTTGACAAACTGGGCGTATACGTAAAGGATATTTTTTCTTTTCCATCACTTAGACATGTATAAAAAA